AAGATCGGCTAAGCCTTATTTGGCTACTCCTGGAGCAACTGTTCATGGTCATTATGGGAAAATCCTTTACGAAGGAGATACATTAGTTACATTTATATATGAAAAATCGAGATCTGGTGACATAACGCAAGGTCTTCCAAAAGTAGAACAAATCTTAGAAGTGCGTTCGATTGATTCAATATCGATGAACCTCGAAAGGAGAGTTGAAGGTTGGAACGAGCGTATACCAAGAATTCTTGGGATCCCCTGGGGGTTTTTGATTGGAGCTGAGCTAACCATAGCCCAAAGTCGTATCTCTTTGGTTAATAAGATCCAAAAGGTTTATCGATCCCAGGGGGTACAGATCCATAATAGACATATAGAGATTATTGTACGTCAAGTAACATCAAAAGTGTTGGTTTCAGAAGATGGAATGTCTAATGTTTTTTCGCCTGGAGAATTAATCGGATTGTTGCGAGCGGAACGAGCAGGGCGCGCTTTGGACGAATCGATCTGTTATCGGGCAATCTCATTGGGAATAACAAGAGCGTCTCTGAATACTCAAAGTTTCATATCCGAAGCAAGTTTTCAAGAAACCGCTCGAGTTTTAGCAAAAGCTGCTCTACGAGGTCGTATTGATTGGTTGAAAGGCCTGAAAGAGAACGTTGTTCTGGGGGGGATTATACCTGTTGGTACCGGATTCCAAAAATTTGTGCACCGTTCAAGGCAAGACAAAAACATTTATTTGGAAATAAAAAAAAAAAATCTATTCGAGTTGGAAATGGGAGATATTTTGTTACACCATAGAGAATTATTTTGTTCTTACGCGACAAACAATTTCCATGAGACAAATTTACATGAGACATCAGAACAATAATTTATGCGATTTAATGATTCCTAAGAGCGGATTCATTTTCACTTTAACTATCTTTTAACTATACTGGTCTGATTATTGATTTGGTAATAAATAAAATAAGTAATTAAAAAAATTTATGGTTTGTGCCGTGTATCAATGGTCAATCCCCGGTAGAAGGTTCCATCGGAACAATTATTTATTTCAAGGTACCTCGTCTCTTTGTTAATAATACGAAAAAGAAAAAACAAAAAGGAAGTGTGGGAAAAAATGACAAGAAGATATTGGAACATCAATTTGGAAGAGATGATGGAAGCAGGAGTTCATTTTGGTCATGGTACTAAGAAATGGAATCCTAGAATGGCCCCTTACATTTCTGCAAAGCGTAAAGGTATTCATATTACAAATCTCGCTAGAACTGCTCGTTTTTTATCAGAAGCCTGTGATTTAGTTTTTGATGCAGCAAGTAGGGGAAAAAACTTCTTAATCGTCGGTACCAAAAATAAAGCATCGGATTCAGTAGCATCAGCTGCAATAAGGGCTCGGTCTCATTTTATTAATCAAAAATGGCTCGGTGGTATGTTAACGAATTGGTCCACTACGGAAACGAGACTTTATAAGTTCAGGGACTTAAGAGCAGAAGAAAAGATGGGGAAACTCAACCGTCTCCCCAAAAGAGATGCAGCAATGTTGAAGAGAAAATTATCTACCTTGCAAACATATCTCGGTGGGATCAAATATATGACGGGATTGCCTGATATTGTGATCATCGTTGATCAGCAAGAAGAATATACGGCTCTTCGAGAATGTGCCATTTTGGGGATTCCGACGATTTGTTTAATCGATACAAATTGTGACCCAGATCTTGCAGATATTTCGATTCCAGCCAATGATGACGCTATAGCTTCAATTCGATTGATTCTTAACAAATTAGTATCCGCAATTTGTGAAGGTCGTTCTAGCTATATAAGAAATCGTTGATTATGATTAAGATTAAGAATAATAAAATTAGTTAATGTTAATTATTGGGCAACTCCATAGATTTATTGGATCGGTTACTTTTTTTTTTATTTTTGAAAATAGATAAAAAAAAAAAAAAAGAACTGGGGATATTGATATATATTATGATGTTATGTGATTTCTTGGTATCCTAAATATATGATTAATGATTCAAGTTGGTGAGTTGAGAAAGAAATGGTTGAATCAAACTAATTCCTTTTTTGAAGTTCAATTTCTATCAGAGGACAATATGAATGTTATACCATGTTACATTAAAACACTCAAGGGGTTATACGATATATCGGGTGTAGAAGTAGGCCAACATTTCTATTGGCAAATAGGAGGTTTACAAATCCATGCCCAAGTACTTATCACTTCTTGGGTCGTAATTGCTATCTTGTTAGGTTCAGCCATCATAGCTGTTCGGAATCCACAAACCATTCCGACCGACGGTCAGAATTTCTTTGAATATGTCCTTGAATTTATTCGAGACTTGAGCAAAACCCAGATTGGAGAAGAATATGGACCTTGGGTTCCCTTTATTGGAACTATGTTCCTATTTATTTTTGTTTCTAATTGGTCAGGTGCTCTTTTACCTTGGAAAATCATACAGTTACCTCATGGGGAGTTAGCTGCGCCCACGAATGATATAAATACTACTGTTGCTTTAGCTTTACCCACGTCAGTGGCATATTTTTATGCAGGTCTTACCAAAAAAGGGTTGGGTTATTTCGAGAAATACATCAAACCAACTCCAATACTTTTACCAATTAACATCCTAGAAGATTTCACAAAACCTTTATCTCTTAGTTTTCGACTTTTCGGGAATATATTGGCTGATGAATTAGTAGTTGTTGTTCTTGTTTCTTTAGTCCCTTCAGTAGTTCCTATACCTGTCATGTTTCTTGGATTATTTACAAGTGGTATTCAAGCTCTTATTTTTGCAACGTTAGCCGCGGCTTATATAGGCGAATCCATGGAGGGTCATCATTGACTAGTTTTCTAAATAGTCTTTTTTTTTAGCTTATCCCAATTCATGCATGGTTCAAGATAATCTGCTTGGTTGGAGAACATAATAGATATAAATACGTATGAATATATGACCTAGAGTCGTAGGAGAGAAGATGAACGATATTACGGAATTGTAAAAAAAAAGATGGGTTGGGGAGGTCACACTAGATGTATGTAATGTCTATAAGTCCAGCCACTTTTTGTGTGGGTTTCGAGGAATGATTCTATAATCCGATTCAATATAAAATGTGGCCAGTTTACGTTATGGAAGAAAGAAATGTATATGTAATATGTATATGTAATATTAGATATTCACTAGTTATATAGTCCTATCTATATATATAAATAGAAGTCCTTATGCCTTACCTATATACTAACTAACTATATATATATCTAACTATATGCTATATATATATTACATATATATATATATATAGATAGCAATATATATAGCAAAATAAATAAAGCAAAATAAATAAAAAAAAAAGATATATATATATGTATTGATATACATATTGATATCGTTATATTGATATATTGATATCGTTGATATCGATCATATTGATATCCATTGCATATATTGATGATTGCATATATTGATTTGGTTGCAGTTTACTGCATTTAGATTAGATGGATTACAAGATAAGTCAAGTCCTTTCTTCTGTTTCATTTGTGATTGTGGATTGGATGAAAAAACAGATGAACTCAAGGATATAGAAGAGTAAAGAACGAAAGATGGAATGAAAGAATGGTTGGAAAGAAAGAAATGCAATAACTAGAGCCGTATGTATATGGATTTACAAAAACTTCATCATGGGTAGAAACAAAAAACGAGATATCGAAGTAGTTCTGACGATTCAGTAATATTATCATTAGTTTTTAGTTACTCCGACCCAATAGATCTTAATGATCAAACTTAATGATAAAATTAAGTAATAATTCATTGGTTGATTGTATCATTAACCATTTCTTTTTTTTGGTGCGAGGAACTTACCATGAATCCACTGATTTCTGCCGCTTCCGTTATTGCTGCTGGATTGGCTGTAGGACTTGCTTCTATTGGACCCGGAGTTGGTCAAGGTACTGCTGCAGGCCAAGCTGTAGAGGGTATTGCGAGACAACCAGAAGCAGAGGGTAAAATACGAGGTACTTTATTGCTTAGTCTAGCTTTTATGGAAGCTTTAACAATTTACGGACTGGTTGTGGCATTAGCGCTTTTATTTGCGAATCCTTTTGTTTAATCTAGAAATGTAAAAAAGTACCTTAGATTACATACTTATTTTACTTTTTTTCTTTATTAACTTGAAATTAAATTGTCGTTTGCTTCTTCGAATTATATCAACACTTTACTCCTATAATTACTTATTTGTTGAGACTCCAGGAAGGACTGCTTTGAGGATGAGGAATTACCAGATCACTCGCTTTCTTCCTTCCCGTCCTTAGCTTAGTACAATGGAAACTTTTTTCCTTTTAGGAAACGTTTCCACAAACGATATATTTTGCAATTGAAATGAGACCTAAGACCTAACCTAAATGAAATTACTAGATTTAATCTATTCCCATTAAAAAGGGGGAAATTCAATTTAAAATAAATAAATGGATCAAAAAAGAAAGGGGCGAGCGAAGTAATAGAAAAAGAACTTTGTTCTTTGTCAGTCCTATCTATAAGAGGAAAGCATATGAAAAATGTAACCGATTCTTTCGTTTTCTCACGCCATTGGCCATCCGCCGGGGGTTTCGGGTTTAATACCGATATTTTAGCAACAAATCCAATAAATCTAAGTGTAGTGATTGGTGTATTGATTTTTTTTGGAAAGGGAGTGTGTGCGGGTTGTGTATTTCAAGAATAGGTTGGATCCATCCGACTGCATTTTACTTTATTTATAGTTATTTATAGTTATAGTATATTTAGGATAAATAGGAAAAAAGGTGCACGATCTCGACGAATTACTTCTGAATAAATTCAAAAATCATATGTAAGAACCATAGCATTTCGTAACTTATTGGTAAATCAACTTTGATTCTCTATCAACCAATAATGTGAGACCATTAACATGGTTAAAGCTAAACTGTTTGAAGTCCAGGCAAAACATGGTACTCTTTCTACGACTACATTAGTACTGAAATGTTTTCAAAATGAATAGTTGGTAATTTATCT